GCGAAATGCCGAAATAAAAAGGGATTGAATTTTATTTGTACTGTGTCTGAAATGCATCCTGTCTATTCCTATCCTTCAACCCCTCTATACTTTTTTTAAGTTTTTTTAAAACTTTTTATTTTTTTTTTTTTTTTATATATATATATATTTTTTTATATATATATATTTATATATATATTTTATATATATATATTTATATATATATATATATATGAAGACTTAACACTCTTTTTGAGTGAGAGAAAGCACAATATGAACAAACAAGAAAGAAAAAAGAAACAAAAAAAAAAGGGAACATAATCCCCCTTTAGTTCTTTACCATAACCATACATATATTTTTCACCCATCTCTAAAAATGGAGGTATATATCTATACGCTAGATGAATAAGTATGTATCATGCTCTTGACTATTAACGAATATATATCCTGATCTGTCTCGATTAATTTGTATGAATATCTATCCGATATATTATTCATGTGTCAGGAACCAGATTTGAACTGGTGACACGAGGATTTTCAGTCCTCTGCTCTACCAACTGAGCTATCCCGACCATTTCCCGTGCATCATCCTAGTAGAGTACTTGTATCTATGCCAATTAAAGTTAAAGGGACTAAATCTAAATAAAGTAAATAAAGTAAAGTATTAAAAAATTTTATCTAATAAATGTAAGGATAATGATATGGACTGTGAATGATTCAATAATAGAGATTCCTTGCCCATATATGTTCATTTGTACAGGTATCGTATCTATCAAAATTGGGATAAGATCCAAAGATTTCTCTTCGGATCCATTTGTGAAAGAGTAGAGTGAATGAGAAAGAAAGATAGTGAATTTTGTTTGAACCACTGATGAAAAAAAGAGGATAAATAGTTAGGAAGTAAAATGGACTTTTTGTTGGGGATAGAGGGACTTGAACCCTCACGATTTCTAAAGTCGACGGATTTTCCTCTTACTATAAATTTCATTGTTGTCGATATTGACATGTAGAACGGGACTCTCTCTTTATTCTCGTCCGATTAATCAGTTTTTCAAAAGATCTATCAAACTCTGGAATGAATGATTTGATCACTGAATATTCGATTCTTCCTTCAACTTCGATTGGAATGGATTCACAATAACTCTGAATTTTTTCTTTCATATTTTCATATATATATATATTTCATATATATATATTCGACAGATTCGGGTCGTGATTAATCGTTTGATATGTTAGTATGTATACGTACGTATTAGATATATAGGGCCGTCCTTTCTGTAATTTCGATAGAGGAATTCCAGCTACCAACACAACGTAGTCAACTCCATTCGTTAGAACAGCTTCCATTGAGTCTCTGCACCTATCCTTTTTTTATTCTAGTTTTATAAACCCTTGTTTTCTCAAAATAAAGATTTGGCTCAGGATTGCCCATTTTTAATTCCAGGGTTTCTCTGAATTTGGAAGTTACCACTTAGTAGGTTTCCATACCAAGGCTCAATACAATCAAGTCCGTAGCGTCTACCAATTTCGCCATATCCCCTTTTGATTTGAGACCAAGATCCGGTTGGAATTCCACCCATCTCTTTCATTTATTTTTGAACCGTTGAATTCATTAGATAATGAATGATTCCCATATCGAAAAAGTGTATGCTATTTTCTTTTTTTGGCGATCCTCTATCAGTTTATTTCTATTGGATAAACCTTGTTTCAATCAGAAATGATTCTATCATTGATGTATCCACAATTCAATATGGATAGATATATCCCATATATATATGTTTCTCCCTCCCCTTTTTTTACAGTGCGGTTTGGAATACTGGAACGGTCGATATTCATTCTTCTTTTTTTTTTTTTTTCGTCCTATCTCTTCCTTTTCCGAATGAAACCAAAAGAATGTCTCATTCTAATTTGTATTGTATCTTTATCCTTATCTTATCTTTTCTTAGGACCGATCCGCTCGCTATACGCTATAATTATTGCTATAACTGCTTTACTTTAAGAAATAAATAAAAAGAAATAAATAAATTTTCTATTAAGAAAAGAAATAATTAGATTTTTTATAATCATAGTTTATAATTTTAAATTATCAATTAAATTATCAATATATATATATACATGTTCATTAACATATATATATACATATTAAATATATATACATATTAATTAAAAAATATAAATTAAAAAAATATAAATAAAAAAAAAAAATATAAATATAATGTATAAATATATAAAATATATAAAAAAAATGTGTAAAATGCATAAAAAAAAAATAGAATGTATAAATAATAATTAATGTAAATAAATAATAATTAATTACATTAATATGATAGAATGAAAATTCTACTAATTTAATTAGTCATATACTAATTAGTCATATATTTCTATTAGAAAAATATCTATTAGAAAAATAGAATTCTATTAATTCTATTTAGTCATATCTAGTTCTATATTATTAGTTATATTAGTTATAACTTAACTAATAATATAGATATAATGATATAGATATAACAATAGAACTATGAACTATAACTATATAGTTCATATTAAATTAATAGCTAATAGCCCTAAGCTAAGATCCAGCAGTTTCCTGAATTCCTATACACTATTTCTATTTGTTATACTATTTCTATTTCTGTTATGTGAGCCCGCTTAGCTCAGAGGTTAGAGCATCGCATTTGTAATGCGATGGTCATCGGTTCGATTCCGATAGCCGGCTTTTTTTCTCTATCGATTTTTCCATGATTGATAATCTCCCCTTTTCTCAAAATGTTGGATCACCGATCTATTATGTCGTGGTAACTTGTAACTATGAATAAAAAATGGATTGGAGCAATTAGATCTCTACAGAACAAATCATAAAACGGAGCCTCAACTTCCTATATATACATATACAAAAAATCCGGATATTAATAGAATTCATTTCATTCTACTTTGTAATACTTCAGTAAATTTAGCTTTGCTTTGTTTATCCTTTAGTCCAGTCTTAATTTAAGATTTATTCTGTAAAATGAAATTTCAATAAAAAAAGGAGTCTTTATGTCTCGTTATCGAGGACCTCGTTTCAAAAAAATACGCCGTCTGGGGACTTTACCAGGACTAACTAGTAAAAGACCTAAATCCGGAAGCGATCTTAAAACCCAATTGCGTTCTGGGAAAAGATCGCAATATCGTATTCGTCTAGAAGAAAAACAGAAATTGCGTTTTCATTATGGTCTGACGGAGCGACAATTAGTTAGATATGTACATATCGCTGGAAAAGCCAAAGGGTCAACAGGTCAGGTTTTACTACAACTACTTGAGATGCGTTTGGATAACATCCTTTTTCGATTGGGTATGGCTTCGACCATTCCTGGAGCTAGGCAATTAGTTAACCATAGACATATTTTAGTTAATGGTCGTATAGTGGATATACCAAGTTATCGTTGCAAACCCCGAGATATTATTACTACGAAGGATAAACAAAGATCGAAAGCTCTGATTCAAAATTATATTGCTTCACCCCCTCCCGAGGAATTGCCAAAACATTTGACTATTGACTCATTCCAATATAAAGGATTAGTAAATCAAATAATAGATAGTAAATGGATCGGTTTGAAAATAAATGAGTTGTTAGTCGTAGAATATTATTCCCGCCAGACTTGAACCTAACTAAAATAACAAAGAAAGATTAAGAAAATTTTGCCCTCTTTTCGACGAAGTAAATAGATCTAAGGGCCTTGATCCGCATTTTTCTCATTCACGTATTACAAATAGATCAGCAGTAGGATTTTTTTTTCTTTTTTGCTCTTTCCGATATTTGTATTTTACGTACCGCAGTAATGTAATTAGGAATATAGAATTTCTGGAATAGAGAATTTCTATCAAATAAAAGTCTTATTGCTGGAACTGGAATAATGGTATCAGTTGTTATTTGATTTGATACATTGTGGTCGGTCACGTTGGTGAATTAACAGAAACGGAAAGAGAGGGATTCGAACCCTCGGTAAACAAAAGCCTACATAGCAGTTCCAATGCTACGCCTTGAACCACTCGGCCATCTCTCCTACATAATCTTATTATTGACCAGAAACCGAGTGAATAGCGAGTCATTCATATTATTGCAGTACAGGTATGACCGATCCATGGTTCCATAGGAATAATTCCTTTCAAATTTCCTATTTCTCAACACCAACTTCTCTCATCAGCTACCCCATGGATCTATTACAAATTCATGAATCGTCCCATGGATTTTTATTTCCATTGTATGGCATGACGTATACACGTCATGTAAACAAAACGGAACGGATGGTTACTCTACTCTATTTTATCATGGAATAATTATTCTTTTTCCTCTTTGGATCATAACCAAATCAAAACTTCTAGAGTTATCAAAATCCGTAGTAAAAGAAAGTCCTTGGTTATTCAACTTAGATGAAATCTTAGATGAAATAGTAATAGCTCCGTTCATTGATATACTACGAAATTGTAATGAAATCCAATCTGATTCAAATATTTCATATCTCTCCTTGTCCAAACAAAATGGGACAATTTGAGCGGAAGGTCCACATTTTTAGAATTAGTCTGTTTTATGTTATTTCGTATTGTACAATTCCTTTGTTTGTGGGATCATTTTCCCCGAAGGGTAATGAAAAGAATTATAATTATAGATTATAGAAAGGATTGCTAATTATGCCTAGATCTCGGATAAATGTAAATTTTATTGATAAGACCTCTTCCATTGTAGCCAATATTCTATTACGAATAATTCCGACAACTTCAGGAGAAAAAAAGGCATTTACCTATTACAGAGATGGTGCGATTTGATTCTTTTTTCTTCTTTTTTTAGACTTCAGTATTATGAGAAAGATACGTGATTCGGGATAGAAAGAACCAAATTATTKMAATAAACCTACGCTTGGTGAAGGTGAGTTTGAAGATAGAACAATTCCTTCTGTCGTGTATCCTCGATTGATGCAGCCTCGGATGCTTCAATTGTTAATTTGAGTATTGAGCGAAAGGTTACACCTATGGGTTCTATATTG